AAAACCGGATAAGAACTAAAAAAGTCTTGATTGGATCATTAATCCAAAATACAATTTTTTATTCGGTATGGATAAAGGACCCTCCTATGTTATACTATTCAATTCTTGACGATTAATCCATTTGATAGCTCAGGTATTCTTATTCATGATATTGATCTGATTCAATATCATCGCGATGTAATTCATCTCATTGAATTTCCCGGCGAAAGATTGATTCCTCATCTCTATGGGATTAAATCCCGAGTTATTGTGAAATAAAAAAAAAGAGAAATAATGATATTATGGAAGTAAATATTCTTGCATTTATTGCTACTGCACTGTTCATTCTCGTTCCTACTGCCTTTTTACTTATCATATATGTAAAAACCATAAGTCAAAATAATTAATTTGAATGAAACTTGACTTCTTATTCTTAGTTCTTATTAATGATTGAATAAATAAAAAATGAATAAATAAAAGCTTCGTCTTTTGATTCTTAATGAAATGAGCGAACGACAATCAGCAATATTCTATGAGATCTGATAGTATGGTAGAAAGAAAGATGAATATATTTCTTTCTACCATACTATTAACTTTTTTAGTTTTAGTGAAATATAGAAAGTCGGCTTCTATAGATTAATATAGATCAATCAAAATATTGATCTTCATATATCATATATCATATATGGAATATGAATTAGGTATATGTAATCTTAATATTACCCTATTCTAATTCTTTGTTTCATCCATTTGATTTGTATTGATTCCAATCAAGCTCAAAAAAGCCAAAGACAACTCTTATCTTAGTCTTCCCATTCGAATTACAGGGTTTCTTATAGTTTTTTTTAGTTCAAATAGGAACTATGAATCCTGATAGACATCCAAAGAATAAAATCAATGAAGTAAAAAGCAATATGTGTATATATAACACCTAGTCATTTTTTTGACATTATGAAGAAGTAATTGGTTACACCACTAACCAATAATTCAAGGAGTTCCATGGGAACGGAACTTATTCGGATTTAGAAACGGAGTCGTAAAAATGATTGAACATCGAAAGTGTGTATCTATTTCTTTTCAAAAAAGGACTCCTTTCTTTTTCAAAAAGAAGCATTTAAAAGAAATAAAAGGGAATCCGCTCTTACTCATTGTCGATATATGTGGTAAAATTTGGTTGGTTTATGAATTTAGTAAGAATTCGGTTGGAATCTCTTTCTGTATCCTCTTTACTCTCGGAATACGACCAGGAGAATCGTTGAAATATCTGTTTGATTGAAAAAAGAGTATTAGTCATATAGTACATTACTATACCAGACCAGAATACAATGAAACTTTGAAATAAAGAAAGATGTTTGAATTAAATAAACAAATGTAAAAATTTAAAGCGCTTTACAGAACTATCTAGAAAACAATTGATAAAGTTTGATTCATCACCTTAATTAGTAGTACTTAGAGTCCACTTCGTCCCCACACTACGAGTGAAAGGGAAAATGTAAAGATTACCATTAAAGCAGCCCAAGCAAGACTTACTATATCCATGTGAATGATGTCCTCTATTTCGATAAATATGAAGGAATTAGTCCATTATTGTTCACTAATAATAGTGGATCAATAGTGAACAGTCAAAAAGGATTCTGACCCAAGACTCTTGATAAATCAATACACTAACTACACTTCGAATAAATTTTTATATGATTTTTCTAGTAGAAACAGGAAACATTAAGCCTACACAAAATAAGCCTTGCCGTTCGTGGAAGTAGTAAGGGAATGTTATTAATTGAACACATAGATAATAAAATCTATTGTTTCTTTTGTTGACCTTCATAAGTAAAAGACATAAACAATATGGAATGAAGATCAATCATTCATCCCTAGCTTTCCTATTTGATTTCATTTTTACTATCGCCCGATTGTCACTCTTGAACCAATCGGGGGATAGCCTATTTCATTCTTGGCTAGAGGTTAGTGAAAAAAGTCTTTCTTTTTTTCACTTTTTTCTAAAAAAGCCAATTAACCATTCAATCTAATATTGATTGAATGCCTGCGCATTTATAGGCTTTCATGAGTCTGTATCCAAAGTATTTTCCTGCTCTTTTCACACCCACTAATTCGCTTGCCTATCCAGCTTAGTTCAATTTAAGCTAAGATCGAGAAGATCCAGTCCGTAGACACTCCATTGTATTGGAAAGACTTTAAAAGTCTCTTACACTAGAATCTTGAATCTTAGACGCAAGGATTTAAATCCTTTTGAGTTTTGAGAAGCGACAGATGCTTAGAATCAAGCAAGTATCAACAGTTCTTTTACGTCTGTGATGGAATAATCCATTGAGTTATATATTGGCCGAACATAATAAGGAATTTTGAGTCTTGTGTTGATCAGGCGACACCCGGATTTGAACTGGGGAAAAAGGATTTGCAGTCCCCCGCCTTACCACTCGGCCATGTCGCCAAAATAATATAAACTAGACTCAAACTTTTCCCCTCTGGAAGATTACTAAACTTCTTTTTTTATTGTACTTGC